CTACAAATTGGTTAGTTATCCAGTCAGCATAATCAAAATATTATATTTGTTTTGTAGAAATGACAAAAAGGATCCTTTGCTCTGATGTTTCAAACCACTCTATTCTTTTGTTTCTTAATGATGTTTGTGAACAATTGAATCTAGTGGTTGATTCATAGTCCCTGCCCTTCCCCCAAAATATTAACTGGAAGCAAGAAGAAAGAACGAATCAATCAATTTTATCTATAATCCAATATAATAATTATATTGATTTCTAGGGATGAGACATCCTGCAAATCATTTCTAGACTAAACTAATAGAACCTTAATCAAAACTACTCTAAAAATAAAATAAAAACTCTGATCATATATCTGATCATATAATAAATAAAGATTTGGATATTCGTAAAAATCAAATCTGCCTTTCAACCGGAACAGTCTTTTTTGTTTGAATAATTTCTCTAAGTTAGAAGTTTAACTTATATTGAATAAGTGAAGATTATTGAATAAGTGAAGATATTGAATAAGTGAATAAATTCTATTTGCTCAATAACTTATTCACCCATAATCCTTTTTTTCCTTTGTTTGTCCACTACTTCTTATGAATCTAAACAAAGGAGTTCCGATAGACCCGGAAAAGAAGGAAAGGAATAGTAATCTTTGATGAACAGGAAAAAAATAATTATTATTTTGATACAAGACGACACAAGAAAAAGGAATTTTCACCCGTTTTCTTGTGTCGTCTTGCGTCGAATAGAAGATTAGGAAGACTAGTAATCCTTCCTAAAAGTATTTGTTCCTTTCATTTTTATCATCCTTGCCTTGTATTCTCTTCTTTTGTATTTGTTTGTATGCCTATTGTTTATTACTAGGAATACAAGTAATGAATTCCAGGCGTCCTGCAAAACAAAAAGAGTATAAACAAAGCAAGCAAAAGGATTTACAGAATTTTTTGATCATACATAATTGTATCGATGGACAAAAAATCGGCACTTTTTACCAAATGTTAAGGAATCTCTGGACCTAAAAATTCATTTCGTACAATTGAACTTTTTCAAACTGTTTCTTTTTAAGAACCAAAAAAACTTGTGCCAAAATAACAGATGCGAAGAAGAACAAAAGGCCTTGGACGCGTAATGGATCTTGAAGCACTATTTCTGCATCTCCCTGACCAAACCCTCCTACATTGGGATTGCTTGTTAATGGTTGATCAAGCTTAATGGATTCACCCTCTGAAACAAGAAGTTCTGGTCCTGGAGGTATAATATCAACCACTTGACGTCCATCCGATGCATCAACTATGGTTATTTCATATCCTCCCTTTTCTTTACGTACTATTTTGCTTACTATACCTGCTGATGTAGCATTATAGACTGTATTGTTACTCTTGCTACCATCAGGATAAATCTGACCCCTTCCTCTGTTCCCACCCACATATATGGGATATTTTAAGAAGTGAACGTCTTTCTTTGTAGCAGGGTCGGGGGAAAGAATGGGAAAGACGATTTCACTATATTTCTGACCCGGAACAGGACCTATCACAAGAATATTTTTTTTATTGGGACGATAACTCTGAAAAGACAGATTTCCTATCTTTTCTTTCAACTCAGGAGAAATACGATCGGGGGGGGCTAATTCGAATCCCTCGGGTAAAATAAGAACAGCACCCACATTCAAACCCCCTTTTTTACCATTAGCAAGAACTTGTTTCAGTTGCATATCATAAGGAATTTGAACAACTGCTTCAAATACAGTATCAGGAAGCACAGCTTGCGGAACTTCAATATCCACGGGCTTATTAGCTAAATGGCAATTAGCACATACAATTCGTCCAGTTGCTTCTCGTGGGTTTTCATAACCCTGCTGCGCAAAAATGGGATATGCATTTGAAATGGATGCTCGAGTTATTACATATATCATGATCGATACAGAAATGGATCGAGTCATCTGTTCCTTTACCCAAGAAAAAGTATTTCTATTTTGCATGTCCAATCATGGATCTCGGAATTTCTACAATAAATTAGATAGGGAACTAGTAAAGTTCCCTATGCACGAGTCTGTCATTGTACTGGAATAGTTGTACTGTAATATAGGACGAATACCTTGAACTGGTAGAAATAAAATATAAAGAATTAAGTAAGATTCAAAATGGTTTCTTTATAAAGGAAGAAAGATTCTGATTTATTTGATTGATATCAGGAGATCAAATGAGTTCTTCATTCATTCATTGAATGATAAATGACTACAAGCGAAGGAGATACACGATTTAAATAATGGAAAATCCAATATTTCACAATTGTATCTAGAATAACTGGAAAGGTGGAAACAAGACCAGATATAATTTGATCGTTATGAGCCAATCCAAAATCGTTGTAGAACGAACCAATTATTAGTTCCCAACCATGAGTCGAGTGAAATCCAATCCATAAATCAGTAACTAAAAGAATCGAAAAAGCTTTTATTGTGTCACTTAAGTTATAGAGGAATTCCTGAACCCAAGAATTAAGAATGACAAGTTCCTCATTACCCAAAATAAAATAACCACTTAGAATAGCGAAAGAGATTATATTTGTCGAGAAATGCAAAATGATATGGAGATGATATTCATTGTGTGTTTTGACCAATTGTATCGTTTCCTTGTGTATTCCTATACGAAGTTTTTGTATATGTGTCTCCGGGTACTCCTTTATCATTTCGTCCAACAGAAAGAGTTCTTCTAATTCTATGAATCTTTCTAGAACGTTTTTCTCTTGAATGATATTCAAGAGAGTTTTGGATTGCCCGGTATTCCACCAATTTGTAACCCAAAGTTCCAGACATTTATTAAATGGGAGAGAGACCCACCAGGGCAAAAATACTATAGATACAAGATATGGGAAAGAAGACAATGCTTTCTTTTTTTTCATTTTTTATCTGTGAATTGAATCGTTAATGAACCTGCTTCATTCGTTGACTCTATATGATATTTCTCTGAAGCACGAGTTCTATAACAAGGTATTGAACCTATGGGTCTATTCATTCCAATTTTTGTGTCAAAATTGAGTTTAGTTCTTGGATCTAGAAGGAATATAGAAATGGGATAAGGGTTCGCCCTTTTCGGATAAAAATGCAAAATCAATATTATTCCTAGATATCTCAATTGGGCAAATTCGAATGGGCAAATTCGAAGCAATTTCATCTTCATTTGTTCCTTTCTATGAATACTCGAAAACCCACTTAAAATAACGAATCGGATTTAGAAACGAAAACCCCCCTCAGTTAATTATTTCGAAATGTTTCACCGCCTAGCCACAACCAAGGAAAAAAGGTATCATCAAAATTTTGGGCCTAAAAAGATGAGATGAATTCCGTATTACGAAATAAATCTTCGGATATATTTGATGAATCCTTACTTATTATATTAGCCTTAGATTAGCCTTTTTTCTAGTAGAAATTTTATAGTAGAAAAGAATTGAGTTGGGATCCATACGCATATGAAATACTTTTGGTATACAAATGGTATACAAAAATTTCTTCTTTTCTTAATTTTTTTCTTTATTATAGTATAGTTTATTATAGTTATTCCATATACGCCCTCCTGCTTTTTTGGTTTATTCTATGGGAGTCGCCACGACAAAGGAAGGAGGAAATAGAATAATCTAACATGTTTTGTTCAAATGAACATTCCAAAAAGACTTCAATTGTATTAAAAAAGGAATTAGCAAGTTCCTTCCCCCATGCCGAGAAAACATTTATTCTTTATTGTGTTCAATTCATTTCAAAATACTTCAATTGGTACGCCCAAGAAATAGGCCAATTCGGCAGCTTTTTGTTCAATTTCTCGTGGAGTAAAATTCTCATCAGTACGAGTCAAGGGAATGGCCCCTTGACCTCTGATTTCCATATAAAGGACACGACGAGGATAAAGACCCTCTTTAACCTCAATTCTGATTGATTGGATATCTCTCATAAGGAAGCGAAGGAAGATGCGACGATTTATTCCAGGAAATCCCCAACGAAAAATGCACACAATTCCTTCTTTTCTATCGAATTGGTCATAACCACTACCTACATTCCACAAAATTGTGCACCACAAATAGGAGCTAACGAACAGACCTGCGATCCCATAAAAAGACATCACGATTCCTTGTGGAAAAAAAATAATTTGCTGAGATGGAAATATGGATATCAGATTCCTACCAAGATAACTGGAAGTTCCAACCGCTAAGAATCCTAGTGAACCTAAAAAAAGGATACAGGCCCAGCAAAAATTACTTGTTTTTCGAGACCCCCTTATAAGTTCTATCCATATATGTTCTGATCGCCAATTCATACTATACTAGATCCAGTTGCATTCGATTGGAATTGAGAGAATAACCCAAATTTGACTTTACCTTTCTTGATCCCGAAGTAACTTTCATCAACTAGCACTATTCTGATGTGGAGTAATTGGTTAGATACATTGACTTTCTATTAAAAATATTTACTGATCCATTTTTAACCAGCTATATATATATATATATATATATATATGCATTTATGCAGATAGCATGTATCCGCATACATAACAGTTCTTTCATTTGTGTGTGGAAAGAGCCACATATCGTACCATATTGCACTAAAAAAATATCTGTATTATGATACAGTGTTGAAATAAATTGATAGGATTTGGTCCCATTGGATCTAGACAATCTTATTTTTTTGGACATGAAGAGATAAAGAAGCCATTGCAATTGCCGGAAATACTAGGCCCACTAAAGGCACAAAAATAGAGGGTAAGTTGAGATCTGTCATAGAATGGGTGCCTCGATTTAATATTTGTATCTATATATTTGTATCTATTAGAAAGATATCTTATGATATGATAAGTATATCTATTATAAGTAATATTAGGTAATATTGACTATTGTATTTTATATAATATTATACTACTAAGTATATATAAACAATTAAGTATATATAAATATATAATTTCTAAATAATATATTTATATTAAAATAGAAATTTTAAATATAAAAATAATATTAAAATATTAAATTTAAAGAAAAAAAAGGATAGATAATAAGTGCAAAAATGTAGAACTAAATTAAGTGTACCTATTCATCTTTCTACACGAATATAAATAGGGTAATCTTCTTTTACAAATTTTATTATTCTTCTTCTCCCATCCTTATGTTCTTTCTATCTTTCTTTCTAATCTAATAAGGAGTTTTCTTATGAAAATGAAGTTCATTATGAATTCGCGACTCTAAATAATAGGATCCAACAAACAGGGATTCATAGTAAAAATGCGATAGATGTAGAAATTATTTTATTTCATTTCCATATTTGATATTTCTTTTTATTTTGATATTTTTTTTTTCATTATTGTCTATCTTAATTAATGCGTAAGATAGCCAGATAAAATTATTTTTTTTTCCCAAAATTAGAATTCCTCGGAAAGAGAAATTCACTTTTTTATTTTATCCTGTTGATAGAGGTTCATAATACCTAATCATGAATAGGGGTAAGATAAAAAATGGATCTGGATCCGGAAGAAAAAAAATTATCCGAAACTTCTGACTCTTACTAGAAAGTGTAACTTATATCACCAAAGAACATTTTTCTTAGTTTTTTTTATTATGATGAACTAAATACTTGTTCGCTACAAACAAAATAACTGAATCTAGTGCTATACTTTAATTTTTTGAATTTTGATTCAAGGGAAAGAAACCATGGAGCTGAAATAACTCACTTAGAACACCTTTTAAAGGATTACGTGGTACGATTGGGTCAAATAAGCCTTTATGGAATAAATACTCAGCCGCTTGTGAACCATCGGGTACTGTCTTATTCAATGTTTGTTCAATTACTCTTTTACCCGCAAATGCAATGTACGCATTAGGTTCAGCAATAATGATATCTCCCAACATACCAAAACTGGCTGTTACTCCACCGGTTGTAGGAGATGTAAGGACTGGTACATAGAATAACTTTTTAGTGGATTGGTAATCATATGAAGCAGAAGATATTTTAGCCATTTGCATCAAGCTCAAACTTCCTTCTTGCATGCGTGCTCCTCCAGAAGCACACACAATAATGACAGGTAGAGATCGATTAGTAGCATACTCAATCAAACGAGTGATTTTCTCACCTACTACAGATCCCATACTACCTCCCATGAACTGAAAATCCATAACCCCAATTGCTGCGGGAATACCGTTTAGTCGACCTATGCCTGTTTGAACAGCTTCAGTTAAACCTGTCTTTCTTTGATAAGAATCGATACGATCTTTATAAGGTTCCTCTTCTGAATGAAATTGAATGGGGTCCATAGAAACCATATCTTCATCCATAGGATCCCAAGTGCCCGAATCAATCGAAAGTTCGATTCTATCTGAACTACTCATTTTCAAATGATATCCACACTGTTCACAAATATTCATTTTTGACCTAAGAAGTTTTTTATAATTTAATACATAACAATTTTCGCATTGAACCCATAAATGTCTGTATTTTTTATTTATATCGAAATCATTAGATCTTCCTCTTATATTGAAATCACTGCCATTATTACGAGTTCTTATACTAAAACTTCCACTTTCACTACCACTTACATTTTCAGTACAAATGAAACTATAAATGTAACTGTCACTGTAATTGTCAGTACCACCTGAAATGGAACTATTAATACTGACTTCAAAACGAAGATAACTATTAATGCAACTATTAATGTGATTAGTCCAACTAGATTGAGTATCATACATGTAATGATAATAGTAGTGATTGTTTCTCTTAGACCCCCTATTCAAAAAACTAGAAAAAAAACCTTCTAATTCACTCAGAAAAGAACTATAATTGTCAATCTCAAAACTATGATTTTCAATATCAAAATATACGGAATAACTGTCACCATTACTATCCCTAACTAAAAAAGTGTCATCAGAGATCAAACTCCAAATATCCCTGATACCAAATAAATAATCAACATTACTGAAACTATAACTAACACTATCACTCCAATTTTTCTCCGTATCATTTAGAAGGGGTTCATCACTTCCACTGGTATGGCCAATAGCATCAAGACTTTCCATTGATTTACTTAAACCATACCTATGTTCTAACTTTAACTTCTCGTTAGACAACATCGAATTGAACCACCATTTTTCCATAGAATCTTCCTGCCCCCTATTTGATGAAAATACAATAGATGAATAGTCATTCGATGAATAATTATTTTACTATTTTATTTCCTATCAGAATTAAGCATATGAGGATTAGGATTGTTAACTAATAATAAGTGAGTATTGAAAGAAATGATTCTCTTTTTTTTTCAATTAAAATACAAATTCTCATCGAAAATAGTTTATAAATAAGGAATTCGTTCTCGTATAACCTTGTATCGTATAATCAAATAATAAGTTTATATTGCAACATGGAACGAAAAAGACAATATACAGGATGAGTAGATTGGATAGAGGGAGCCCTTCCCTTAGCTTAATCTAAGGCCTGAAACTACGAGATAGAAAATGATCCACTAATCCTAAGGATCCATAGGATTAAT